CAATACAGACGCGGTGATCAGTTGGACCTTTGATTGAATAATATTTTTTTGATTGACCTCCTGTAAGGAGGGGGTCAAATTCAAGTAGCAATTCAACTGTGTTTTGTTAAGTTTTATTCGGCATAACATAAACGGAATCACGCTCTGTAGGACTTGAACCTACGACATCGGGTTTTGGAGACCCGCGTTCTACCGAACTGAACTAAGAGCGCTTTCTTATGACAGGGGATACGATTGGAAAGAAAAGGATTTTTTTGTACCTCCAATCCATCTTGCTTGCATACATCGATCGGTATGCAAAAATGAAAAAGGATTCTGTCCAATTTGAATCGATTTCACTTAATTAATATTAATCCCTCGTTACTGCCCATAGGAGAAGTAATAGGTAGGGATGACAGGATTTGAACCCGTGACATTTTGTACCCAAAACAAACGCGCTACCAAGCTGCGCTACATCCCTTTTCCAAATTTTTGTACAGTATCATTGTACAAAATCCATGTATTGTTTTCCACATCGTGATTTTCTCTTCTATCCATATACAATTTTCTTGTCATTTCTTATTTTTGGTTTCATATAATAAAAGAATTATATATATCTGAAACCTAACGTAAAAAAAATACAAATGATCTTGAACTACAGCATCCGACCATATATGTATTACAATAAAGAAGGAGGATTTTCAATGCGAGATATAAAAACATATCTCTCCACGGCCCCTGTGCTAACTACTCTCTGGTTTGGGTCTTTAGCGGGTTTATTGATAGAAATTAATCGTTTATTCCCAGATGCTTTGTCATTCCCCTTTTTTTAATTCTAGTTATTGATATGCAAAAAATAAAGAAAATTTGGGATACAATTATACGTGATGTGACTAAAACCCCGTCCACCCTTTTTTCATTCAGTTCTTTAGGATAGGAAGGAAAGAGAAAGTGTATTGAACCTCAGCAAAAATCCTGTGGATCTAAGATCCTATTTTGGAGAACATAAATGGAAAGGGGAGTACAGTCTAGGGCGGGCTGCACGAAATCCATCATAGCATAGAAAGAGGATCCTTAAATGCTGGGATTAGCATAGGAATAATTGATAGTTAGAAAAAAATTGTATTACTTACATTATTACTATATATTCTATTCATATTAATTTGAATTACAACGAAATCTTTAGAAATGGAATTTCTAGTTAGTAACTTCTATTGATTTTTTTTTGTTATTTTCGTATTCTTCGGTTCGGATCGAAAATAGAAGAGTTAAGTCGATTCAAAATGTAAAGGAGGTTTATGGCCAAGGGTAAAGATGTCCGAGTTATAGTTATTTTGGAATGTACCAATTGTGTCCAAAATGGTGTCAATAAAGAATCGCCGGGCATTTCTAGATATATTACTCAAAAGAATCGACACAATACGCCTAGTCGATTAGACTTGAGAAAATTTTGTCGCTATTGTAACAAGCATACGATTCACGGGGAAATAAAGAAATAGATCGAGCGGAACGTGTGTTCGATCTTTCCAATCCAAGGGGCAGGAAGCAGGAAAAGGGGGAAGTTCACATATATAATACAAATAAAACCTTATTTTGGTCGGATCTGAAATGAATAAAAAAAATATAATTTTAGAGAAAAGGAAAAACCCATGGATAAATCCAAGCAACCCTTTCGTAAATCTAAGCGATCTTCTCGTAGGCGTTATCCCCCAATTGAATCGGGGGATCGAATTGATTATAGAAATATGAGTTTAATTAGTCGATTTATTAGTGAACAAGGAAAAATATTATCTAGACGGGTGAATAAATTGACCTTGAAACAACAACGATTAATTACTATTGCTATAAAGCAAGCTCGTATTTTATCTTTGTTACCTTTTCTTAATAATGAGAAACAATTTGAGAGAGCCGAGTCGATCCCTAGAACTACTGGTCATAGAACCAGAAATAAATAGACATACTCCTCAATTTACCCAAAACTCCAATCGGAACTCAAGCTCGGATTTCTTTTTTGTTTGAAAAAGTCTAGAATCCAGGTTTTCTTCTTGTGTTATAAGAAACAACAAATAGGGGAAGAAGAAATCTTTTTTTTATTGAAAGATGTTCGTTCATTCCTACTACTTAATCTTAATTTATTCTATCTTCCCGGAGAAGGGACTCCGGGAATTCTTTTTCAATCATTTCTATATATTAATATCACTTTAGAATTTCCTTTATTTGAGAATCTTATTGGAAATCATGTAAAGACAATTCTTATTTGATATAGCTATTTGTGCAAGTATCTTACGATTAAGAAGCAATTGCTTCTTGTACATATTGTGTATTAATCGACTATAACTATAGAATACCCCCTTTTCACGAGTTACTGCATTTATCCGAGTGATCCACAAACGACGAAAATCCCTTTTTTGTCTTCCCCTATCTCGATGAGAGGAAACCAAAGCTCTCATTTTCTGTTGAGTAGCCGTTCGAGTAAGTCTTGAATGAGCCCCTATAAAGGTTGATGCAAATAAACGAATTTTTGTTCGACGTCTCCGAGCTATATATCCTCGTTTAACTCTGGTCATTGAATCAAATTAAACTTTAATGAATAACTAATTGATTTTTCTTCTTTCAGTCATCCTTTTATTCCCCGGTTGCTTAATAACAAAACGGATTATTCCAATATATAAAATAAAAATTCCAATGGCTTTTGCTACTATGACCTTCCCAACCACGATTTTTTATTCCTTCCAGACATTTTACTTGGAAATAAGAAATTTTATTGATACTAAAAAAATCAAAATAGTGGGTTCCGTCGTTTCTATGGTTACTTCGTAAACGGTGAGGTCCTCTCTATACACCGGAGCCTCCTCTTTCATTTCATTTAATCAAATGTTATTGTGAACTTGTATAGTTCACAATCTTTGGCTCTACCCATCAATTATACAATAATAGATAGCTCTTTTCACAAAAAAGGCTATCCATACAGTGACGGCATTTAATTATAAAAGTTGGCTAGGTAGCTGACCTTGTTAGTCCGTTCTTTCAAGAATAAGAACATGATTTTTTGCTTCTTATAGTACTATTTCCTCCGCTTAATGGATAACTATTTGCTACCAATGGGGAATTTCTTCTCATCTCAAATGGAGGTGATTGGATTTGCACCAATGGAAACCATAAATTCCATACACAAACAATATAGGTATTATGATAGATAGGTATATATATGATAGATCGATAGATCCTCATTTTTAGGTAATAAATACCCTTCTTCCACTCTATCTATCCTATGTTACTGGCAATTGGTACTGGAAAAATTGTTTCATTTATTCGAACTCATGATCTAAACGAGTCGCACATACACCCTAGTACATGTTCCTCGACGCTGAGGACATCCTCGAAGAGCGGGGGATTTCGTGACATTTCTTATTGGCTGTCTTGTGTTTCTAATAAGTTGTTTAATAGTTGGCATGTCGTATATATGGATAGAATAGTTTGGTTTAGATCGATCTTAACCTGATAATTATGATTATGAATTATTTCGATTCAATATTAAATCACAGAAAATTCGAATTATGGTTTGAATTGGAAATGGAATCATGGATTGAATTTACACGGAATTCCCAGTATTTTCATTTTCGACCGCTACAAGATCAACAATACCATGAGCTTGGGCTTCTGTTGCTGACATAAAAACATCTCTTTCCATGTCTTCGGATATAACCCATAAAGGGTTGCCCGTTCTTTGTACATAAACCTTTGTAAGGGTTTCGCGAAGTTTCAGTAGTTCTTCTGCTTCCAGGATAAATTCCCCTGCTTGTGCCTCATAAAAAGAACTAGCGGGTTGGTGAATCATAACCCTGATAATATTGATATAACATTATGCATGAATGGTTCTTCTATCTCGAACGATTGGGGTCAAGTAAGGGATAAAAAAAAACAAGAAGAAAAAAATAGAATAGAATTGAACAGCCGTACAGGCATCTTTTGCTCATTGCATACGGCTCTGCAATGGAATTTACTTTTTCCTCCCTTCTATTCTATCGAAGAAAGAAATAGGATCCCTACGATCCAAATCGTTGAATGATCCATTTACCACCCTTCCTTTCGTATCATAGGAAGAAAAAAATACTATGATGGTTCTGTTGCTTTCTATATTTATCTCATCTGTGATTTAGCAATCCCAAAGTTTCTTTTTGACTTTTTGATACGATCAAAATAAGTAAAAATGATCCTTTTTTTCCATTTTCGTACTCTTTTTTTCATAACATAAATATCAGTAAAGAGACTTCTGGTGTGGAAGAAAATGGTTTGTGACGCTGAAATGTACTCCCGACACATAAGATAAAATCGGAAATAACCCCTGTTTCATACTACTATCTCGATATAAAATCTCATGTTAAGAAAAACAATAATGGATTGTTCATATCGAACTCGAAGTGCCATGCTATTATTACTTATTATTCATATTCGATATGGCGAAGGCATAGTCTTCTTCTTTTTTTTTCAAATAAATATTCATTGGCGCCAAGCGTGAGGGAATGCTATACGTTTGGTAATTTCTCCTCCGACCAGAATGAAAGATCCCATTGAAGCGGCTAATCCCATGCATATTGTATGTACATTGGGTGACACAAATTGCATAGTATCATAGATGGCTATTCCTGGTATTACCCATCCGCCGGGAGAGTTTATAAACAAATAAAGATCCTTAGTATCATCTTCTATACTAAGATATACCATGAGACCAACAAGTTGATTCGAGATCTCGCTATCAACCTCTTGCCCTAAAAAAAGTAATCTTTCTCGATGAAGTCGGTTGATTAGGACAAAATTGTATCCTTTAGGAACCGTACGTGCACCTTTGGATGCATACGGTTCAAAAATAAAATTGCGAAAAAAGAATCAATGTGTCTATTCTATTCCTATCTCTTTTTTTGTAACAGATTTCCGTTTTTCTAAAAAAGGGGGTTTTCCTCCATTTTTCAAAAAACATTAGTTTTTGCCCCTTCCCTAAAAAAAAGAATTTACTGATTGAATTAACCTTTCATTGATGTATTGTTTCGTCGAGATGAAAATCGCGATGTCATTTTCTTGTTCCTGAATGGGCTCTTTCAATTCTTTTAGGTTTATGTTCTACTCCGGGGAAAGATCTGTCCGAATTCTATTTGCACATATAGGGCAAATGATCTCAGTACCACTTCTTTTTGCTACGACTTTTTTTCAATTCGTTTCATGCCTCCCCCCAAACTAAACTATTTGATGTATTCATCATACCGGTTAGCACGGCAGTTTCAGATCACCCCTCCCTATAATAAGTATAAGAATTGTCTATAATACAAGTGGTAATCGCGCATATATTACCATTATCGATTTGGTATTTTCTGAACGGAGCCTGGATACTTTATTTTATTAGTCCAAGTCAACCATAAATTCTTCTAATTGATAATATTTATCCTCAATATAAATTGATCTAATTTCACTTCACGCTCCGAATGATTAATGGTTCAATCAATACAATATTTACAATATTTCTTGGGCGAAACGGAGGATATCTCGATCGGGTGAGAAAACGGGTAAATCCCGTATAACCCAATATGTCTGACAAGTCGCACTATACGTCAACCCAAAATGCATCTTCCTCTCCAGGACTCCGAAAAGGTACTTTTGGAACACCAATGGGCATTAAATTTAAGAAAAAAATTAAGTACTATACTTCACTTTAATATGGAAACGTAAGAATGGGTTTATTGTCTTCATCATTTTTTTCTGTTTATTATATTTTATACATAGATTGAAGGTTTATATAGGAAGACAAAATAAATAAAAATTTGAACGAACGGGTTCGTCGATCATTCGAATAATGAATAAGTATCTATGCATTCCTTCCCCTAAAAAGGGACCAATCCTCCCATTGCGTATTGGTACTTATCGAGTATAGAATAGATCTGCTTCTCTTTGTTCTTACGAACAGAATTCTTCCGTTATTTTCAACGGAACGGAAGAAATAGTAACCCTTTCTTATACAGAATCCACTGAAAAGGTTAGGTACATAGTATAAGTTTCAATGCGATAAAGTTACATAGTATCTATTTTTCTTTGCTAAAGGGGTATTTCCATGGGTTTGCCTTGGTATCGTGTTCATACTGTCGTATTGAATGATCCCGGTCGATTGCTTTCTGTCCATATAATGCATACAGCTTTAGTTTCTGGTTGGGCAGGTTCGATGGCTCTATACGAATTAGCGGTTTTTGATCCCTCTGACCCTGTTCTTGATCCAATGTGGAGACAAGGTATGTTCGTTATACCTTTCATGACTCGTTTAGGAATAACGAATTCGTGGGGTGGTTGGGGTATTTCAGGAGGAACTATAACGAATCCGGGTATTTGGAGTTATGAAGGCGTGGCAGGGGCACATATTGTGTTTTCGGGCTTGTGTTTCTTGGCAGCCATCTGGCATTGGGTGTATTGGGACCTAGAAATATTCTGTGATGAACGTACAGGAAAACCTTCTTTGGATTTGCCCAAGATCTTTGGAATTCATTTATTTCTCTCAGGAGTAGCTTGCTTTGGCTTTGGCGCATTTCATGTAACAGGTTTATACGGTCCTGGAATATGGGTATCTGATCCTTATGGACTAACTGGAAAAGTACAATCTGTAAATCCGGCGTGGGGCGCAGAAGGTTTTGATCCTTTTGTTCCGGGAGGAATAGCCTCTCATCATATTGCAGCGGGTACGTTGGGCATATTAGCAGGCCTATTTCATCTTAGTGTCCGCCCGCCTCAACGTCTATACAAAGGATTACGTATGGGCAATATTGAAACTGTACTTTCTAGTAGTATCGCTGCTGTTTTTTTTGCAGCTTTCGTTGTTGCTGGAACTATGTGGTATGGTTCAGCAACTACCCCAATCGAGTTATTTGGTCCTACTCGTTATCAGTGGGATCAGGGATATTTCCAGCAAGAAATATATCGAAGAGTTGGCGCTGGACTAGCCGAAAATCTGAGTTTATCGGAAGCTTGGTCTAAAATTCCTGAAAAATTAGCTTTTTATGATTACATTGGTAATAATCCGGCAAAAGGGGGATTATTCAGAGCGGGATCAATGGACAGCGGAGATGGAATAGCTGTTGGGTGGTTAGGTCACCCCGTCTTTAGAGATAAAGAAGGGCGCGAGCTTTTTGTACGCCGTATGCCCACTTTTTTTGAAACATTCCCGGTAGTTTTGGTAGATGGAGACGGAATTGTGAGGGCCGATGTTCCTTTTAGAAGGGCAGAATCAAAGTATAGTGTTGAACAAGTAGGTGTAACCGTTGAGTTCTATGGTGGCGAACTCAATGGAGTCAGTTATAGTGATCCTGCTACTGTGAAAAAATATGCTAGACGTTCCCAATTAGGTGAAATTTTTGAATTAGACCGGGCTACTTTGAAATCCGATGGTGTTTTTCGTAGCAGTCCAAGGGGTTGGTTCACTTTTGGGCATGCTACGTTTGCTTTGCTCTTCTTTTTCGGACACATTTGGCATGGTGCTAGAACCCTGTTCAGAGATGTTTTTGCTGGTATTGATCCAGATTTGGATGCTCAAGTGGAATTTGGAGCATTCCAAAAACTTGGAGATCCAACTACAAGGAGACAGGTAGTCTGATACAAGATTGCTACGGTATCTTTCGCCTCTATTTTTTTTATTTGAATTGAATAGGGTACCTAAGAAATCTTGACTTGAATTACCCACTTTTCTTTTATTTTTTCCCTTTTTTATATGGTAAATGATCCCAAATGAATAGGTGTGGAAGCTATAATTGTAAACCACGATCGAATCTATGGAAGCATTGGTTTATACATTCCTTTTAGTCTCGACTTTAGGGATAATTTTTTTCGCTATCTTTTTTCGAGAACCGCCCAAGGTTCCTACTAAAAAAACGAAATGATTTTTCATTATCTCAACTGAAGTTGAAGTAATGAGCCGACCGATATAATATGGTCGGCTCATTACTTCAACTAGTCTAGTCCCCGTGTTCTTCGAATGGATCTCTTAATTGTTGAGAGGGTTGCCCAAAAGCGGTATATAAGGCGTACCCGGTAAAGCTTACAAGTAAACCAGATATGGAGATGGCGACTAGGGTTGCTGTTTCCATTTTGAGATAATTTCAAGATCACAATGGATCTACGATAAGATCGTTTATTTACAACTACAACGGAATAGTATACAAAGTCAACAGATCTCAACCAATGATTAAATAGGATTTATGGCGACACAAACCGTTGAAGGTAGTTCTAGATCTAGGCCAAGACAAACTAACGTAGGGAGTTTATTGAAACCATTGAATTCAGAATATGGTAAAGTAGCTCCGGGCTGGGGGACTACACCACTTATGGGAATCGCAATGGCTCTATTTGCGATATTCCTATCTATTATTTTGGAAATTTATAATTCTTCCGTTTTACTGGATGGAATTTCAATGAGTTAGGTTCATAAAAACAAGGAAGTCCTTGTTTTTCGATCAAAATAACAAATTTACTTAAGACTCGGATTTATAGACCATTCTGGTAGTTCGACTGTGGAATTTATTTGTTTCGGTATTTCCGGAATATGAGCGTGTGACTTGTTATAATTGATCCTATTGATAATACAGAGAAAGAGCCTGTCGTCTCTATCAAGATGATTCTATCTCGTCAGATATTGATTCTAGTATCTGGAACACGGAATATATAGAATAGATCAAGAAAAGAAATATTTGAACTATGATTCATACCTACTATTCAGACCTCGCGACCGGACTCAAAAAAAGATGTCAGATAAGTATTTTATAAAGCAAACGATTTTTCTTTCTTCAGACTTCTTTTGTCCGAAGGACAAAGATTTTGTTGAGTCATTACATCTACTCATTGAATAAGTGATCATCAAATGGTTTTTACTCAGAGAACCTTTGAGTTTAGCTTGGGGCGAAATCATCGTGGTTCTAGTATGAATCTGAGGTTTTAATTGATTCATAGGGTCTCAACAAGAGAATTCCTATCAATAGTAAAACAAGAGTAAATCCGCATTACGTACAAAAAAATAGGGAAGAGAAGATTCAAGAGGCCCATAACGATCAACATAAAGAAAGACGGACGAGCCAACTTGATATTTTTTGGCATTATCATCACAAAGAAAGAAGAGATTCCGTCTTTTTGTTACTTACTATCTTCGGGACAAATCGAATCAAGCGAATAAGAATAAGAAGTTTTGCACTTTCTATATTCGTGGAAACTAGTATTTGTGTGTTTCTGTTTGAGCCGTACGAGATGAAATTCTCATATACGGTTCTCAGAGGGGGAGTCCTCTTGGATTACCTATCTCAATAAAGTATATGATTGGTTCGAGGAACGCCTCGAGATTCAAGCGATTGCAGACGATATAACTAGTAAGTATGTTCCTCCTCATGTCAACATATTTTATTGTCTAGGAGGGATCACACTTACTTGTTTTTTAGTACAAGTAGCTACGGGTTTTGCTATGACTTTTTACTATCGTCCAACCGTTACAGAGGCTTTTTCCTCTGTTCAATACATAATGACTGAAGCCAATTTTGGTTGGTTAATCCGATCAGTTCATCGATGGTCAGCAAGTATGATGGTTCTAATGATGATTCTGCACGTATTTCGTGTGTATCTTACAGGGGGATTTAAAAAACCCCGCGAATTAACTTGGGTTACAGGTGTAGTTTTGGGTGTATTGACTGCATCTTTTGGTGTAACTGGTTATTCCTTACCTCGGGACCAAATTGGTTATTGGGCAGTCAAAATCGTGACGGGTGTACCTGACGCTATTCCTGTAATAGGATCGCCTTTGGTAGAGTTATTGCGTGGAAGTGCTAGTGTCGGCCAATCCACTTTGACTCGTTTTTATAGTTTACACACTTTTGTACTGCCTCTTCTTACTGCCGTATTTATGTTAATGCACTTCCCAATGATACGTAAGCAAGGTATTTCGGGTCCTTTATAGAGAAGGCAGATCATAGATATTTGTCATTTCTCATATGCATATATCATATTGGGG